GTTATTGTAGCTTATCATAAAGCATGGCACTGAAGTTGCCAAGATGGATAACAAATGTATCCCAAAAACACAAAGATTTGGTCCTAGCCTTACTGTTATTTTTTGCTAAACTTACACATGCAAGTATCAGCACACCAGTGAAAATGCCCTGACAGTCCTATCAGACAAAGGAGCTGGTATCAGGCACACCATGACAGCCCAAAACACCTAGCTTTGCCACACCCCCAAGGGTATTTCAGCAGTGATAAACATTAAGCAATGAGCACAAGCTTGACTTAGTTATAGCAAACAGAGTTGGTCAATCTTGTGCCAGCCACCGCGGTTATACAAGAAACTCAAACTAACAAAAAATCGGCGTAAAATGTGACTAAAACTAATCTAAAAAATTAAGGTAAACCCCCTACTCAACTGTCATACGTAAAAGTATACATTAATTCACTATGAAAGTAACCTTAATATAATAGAACCATTTGAACCCACGATCGCTAAGACACAAACTGGGATTAGATACCCCACTATGCTTAGCCCTAAACTTAGATATTTAATATACAAAAATATCCGCCAGAGGACTACGAGCAAAATGCTTAAAACTCTAAGGACTTGGCGGTACCTCAAACCCCCCTAGAGGAGCCTGTTCTATAATCGATAATCCACGATCCACCTCACCATCTCTTGCCAACCCAGCCTATATACCACCGTCACCAGCCTACCCCATGAGAGTATAAAAGTAAGCAAAATAACTAAGCAGTTAACAAGTCAGGTCAAGGTGTAGCTAATTGAGATGGAAAAAATGGGCTACATTTTCTATACTAGAAATTAATTTACGGAAAGGAACTATGAAATAAGTCCCACAAGTAGGATTTAGCAGTAAACTCGGATCAAAATGCCTAGTTTAAGCCGGTCCTGAGGTACGCACACACCGCCCGTCACCCTCCTCAAATAACTTAATAATAATAATTAAACCAATAATAAATAAACAGATGAGGTAAGTCGTAACAAGGTAAGTACACCGGAAGGTGTACTTGGAACACTCAAAACATAGCTTAATCAAAAGCATTCAGCTTACACCTGAAAAATGTCCATTAAAATAGGACTATTTTGAGCAACAACCTAGCCCAACTACTAAAAATAGAAAACAACAAACAAAAACAATCCCACCAAAACCAATCAAAACATTTTTCACCATCCTAGTATAGGCGATAAAAAAGATAGTTAGAGCAATAGAAATAGTACCGCAAGGGAAAGATGAAAACCAATGAAACACTCACTAAGCCTTAAAAAGCAAAGATTAATCCTTATACCTTTTGCATCATGATTTAGCCAGCACATTCAAGCAAAGAGCCCTAAAGTCTGAATCCCCGAAACCAAGTGAGCTACTTAAAGGCAGCCATACCTAGGGCTAAATCCGTCTCTGTGGCAAAAGAGTGGAAAGACCTTTAAGTAGTGGTGAAAAGCCTAACGAACTTGGTGATAGCTGGTTGTTCAATAAAGGAATATAAGTTCAACCTTAAACCTCCTAATAACAATCCAAAGTAAAAAGAAAGGTTTAAGATTTATTCAATTGGGGTACAGCCCAATTGAAAAAGGATACAACCTAATAATGGAGGACAAAACACCAATAACACAATTAACCGTAGGCCTTAAAGCAGCCACCACCAAAGAGAGCGTCAAAGCTCACTCCAACATTAAATAATAACATAAAAATTTTTCCCCAAAAAACATTGAACCACTCTACTTAAATAGAAGAACTAATGCTAAAATGAGTAACAAGAAGACAAAACTTCTCTAATGCACTAGCTTAAGTTATAACAGACAAACTACTAACTATTAACAACCAACACTATAAAACAATAACATTTAAAACACCCTATAAATCCAACTGTTAACCCAACACAGGAGCGCACACAAGAAAGATTAAAACTTGTAAAAGGAACTAGGCAAATAAACGAACCCGACTGTTTACCAAAAACATAGCCCCTAGCAATACACAAGTATTAGGGGTAATGCCTGCCCAGTGACACTGTTAAACGGCCGCGGTATCCTAACCGTGCAAAGGTAGCGTAATCACTTGTCTTTTAAATAAAGACTAGAATGAATGGCCAAACGAGGTTCTACCTGTCTCTTACGAGTAATCAGTGAAATTGATCTTCCTGTGCAAAAGCAGGAATAACATTATAAGACGAGAAGACCCTGTGGAACTTCAAATACAAATCAACTACCATTAACACCTACACCTACGGGACCAACATCAAACTAACATCTGATTTATATTTTTCGGTTGGGGCGACCTCGGAGTAAAACAAAACCTCCAAAAACAGAACTCTACCTAAACCTAGACCTACAATCCAAAGTGCTTTCAGTAAAACGATCCAATATATTTGATCAGCGAACCAAGCTACCCCAGGGATAACAGCGCAATCCCATCCTAGAGTCCCCATCGACGATGGGGTTTACGACCTCGATGTTGGATCAGGACATCCTGATGGTGCAGCCGCTATCAAGGGTTCGTTTGTTCAACGATTAATAGTCCTACGTGATCTGAGTTCAGACCGGAGTAATCCAGGTCGGTTTCTATCTATAAATTTCAAGCCTTTTCTAGTACGAAAGGACCGAAAAGACAAGGCCTATACTAAAACTTAAGCCTTAACTTATATTAGTGAAAACAACTTAACTAATAATAAGACAAAAAACCACAGCCCTAGAAAAGGGCTAAATTGGGATGGCAGAGCCAGGTATAAATGCAAAAGGCCTAAACCCTTTATCCAGGGGTTCAACCCCCCTTCCCAATTTATGAAAATACTACTAATCAACCTAACATCTTCACTAATATACATGATTCCAATCTTAATTGCCGTAGCCTTCTTAACTCTTACTGAACGTAAAATATTAGGCTACATACAACTCCGAAAGGGCCCTAACATCGCAGGGCCCCAAGGGCTACTACAACCAATAGCAGACGGCATAAAATTATTTATTAAAGAACCAATCTTCCCATCAAATTCATCAACCACATTATTCACTTTTTCACCAATTATAGCCATAACACTAGCCATATTAATTTGACTTCCCCTCCCGATACCATTCCCACTAGCTGATCTCAACTTAGGCCTTTTATTCCTAATGTCCATTTCCAGCTTCATAACCTACTCAATTCTATGATCAGGATGAGCTTCAAACTCAAAATACGCCCTAATAGGAGCTCTACGAGCAGTAGCCCAAACCATCTCATACGAAGTAACTTTAGCAATTATCCTACTTTCTATAACCCTCTTCTCAGGGGGATTCAACATACAAATATTCATAACAACACAAGAACCAATATATCTAATATTCTCCTCTTGACCACTAATAACAATATGATATATCTCTACATTAGCTGAAACTAACCGAGCACCATTTGATTTAACCGAAGGCGAATCCGAACTCGTATCAGGATTCAATGTAGAATACGCTGCCGGTTCATTCGCCCTATTCTTCCTAGCAGAATACTCAAACATCCTAATAATAAACACCTTAACCACTATTCTATTTCTAAACCCAGCCTACATCAGCAACACCCCAGAATTATTCACCATATCATTAATTTCAAAAGTAATTCTACTATCAATAGGATTCCTATGAGTCCGAACCTCTTACCCACGATTCCGATACGATCAACTCATACATCTCCTATGAAAAAACTTCCTCCCAATCACATTAGCACTATGTTTCTGACACATATCAATACCAATCACCTTATCAGGACTTCCACCAATATAATGGGACACGTGCCTGAATTAAAGGACCACCTTGATAGGGTGAATAATAGAGGTTAAACTCCCCTCGTCTCCTTAGAAAAATAGGATTTGAACCTACACCAGAGAGATCAAAACTCCCTATACTTCCATTATACTATATCCTAGTAAAGTCAGCTAATCAAGCTCTTGGGCCCATACCCCAAAAATGTCGGTTAAAATCCTTCCTATACTAATGAATCCACATGCAAACATAATCATTATTACAAGCTTAATTATCGGCCCATTACTCACAATCTCTAGCAACCACTGAATTATAGCATGAACAGGTTTAGAAATTAGCACCCTAGCCATCACCCCATTAATCGCCAAACAACACCACCCACGAGCAATTGAAGCAGCTACCAAATATTTCTTAACACAAGCAGCCGCCTCAGCATTAGTCCTAGCTTCCAGTATCACTAATGCCTGACAAACAGGCCAATGAGACATCACCCAAATATCAAATACACTCTCATGCATAATTCTCACTACAGCCCTAGCTATTAAATTAGGACTAGCTCCCTTCCATTTCTGATTACCAGAAGTACTACAAGGAACAACCACAATAACAGCCATAATCTTAGCTACCTGACAAAAATTAGCACCACTATCTTTACTAGTAATAACAGCCCAATCCATAAACACATTCCTAATAGTAATACTAGGACTAACATCTATCATTGTTGGAGGATGAGGTGGACTCAACCAAACTCAACTACAAAAAATCATAGCATTCTCCTCCATCGCCCACCTAGGATGAATAATCACAATTCTTACCTTATCCCCTAAACTCACAATATTAACATTTTACACATACATCACCATAACCTCAACAACATTTTTAATAATTAAACTTCTAGAAACAAATAAAGTTTCTATAATAATAATATCCTGAACAAAACTACCAATATTAAATGTTACAATAATACTCATCCTTATATCACTAGCAGGTCTACCACCACTAACAGGATTCATACCCAAATGATTAATTATTCAAGAACTATCCAAGCAGCACATATGCTTCATCGCTACTACAATAACCATTATATCAATACTCAGTCTATTCTTCTACCTACGAACCTCATACCAAGCAACCATCACATTATCTCCAAATTCCCCTAGCTCCTCACAACAATGACGACATAAACCCAACCAAAAATACTATCTAGCCCCAATAATTATACTATCCACTGCCCTACTCCCAATCGTACCTACCCTATCAGCCATCATTTAGAAACTTAGGATTCAACCCTACCAAACCAGAGACCTTCAAAGTCCCAAACAAGAGATAAAACCTCTTAGTTTCTGCTAAGACCTATAAGACTTTACCTTATATCCAATGAATGCAACTCAAACACTTTAATTAAGCTAAGGCCTCACTAGACAAATGGGCCTCGATCCCATAACAATTTAATTAACAGCTAAACACCCAATCCAGCGGGCTTTTGTCTATATTTTCCCGCTCTATAAAAAAGCGGGAAAACCCCGACACCAATAAAGGTGTATCTTCAGATTTGCAATTTGATATGAATTTCACCACGGGATTCTGATAAGAAGAGGAATCCAACCTCTATTAAAAGGTCTACAGCCTGACGCCTAAACATTCGGCCATCTTACCTGTGTTTTTAATCCGATGATTTTTTTCTACAAACCACAAAGATATTGGCACCCTATATTTAATTTTCGGAGCCTGAGCAGGTATGGTGGGCACAGCATTAAGTCTACTAATCCGCGCAGAATTAAGCCAACCAGGGGCTCTTCTGGGGGATGACCAAATCTACAACGTTATTGTTACAGCCCATGCCTTCGTTATAATCTTCTTTATGGTTATACCAGTTATAATCGGCGGCTTTGGAAACTGGCTTGTACCATTAATAATCGGAGCGCCAGATATAGCATTCCCACGCATAAACAACATAAGCTTCTGACTTCTCCCTCCCTCACTACTTCTACTTCTAGCCTCATCAGGAGTTGAAGCAGGCGCAGGCACAGGCTGAACAGTATATCCACCACTAGCTGGAAACCTAGCTCACGCCGGTGCCTCTGTAGATCTAACTATCTTTTCCCTTCATCTGGCTGGTGTATCATCAATCCTAGGTGCCATTAACTTTATTACCACAGCAATTAACATGAAATCCCCAGCCATATCACAATACCAAACACCTTTATTTGTATGATCAGTACTTATCACAGCCGTCCTACTACTTCTCTCACTACCAGTACTTGCTGCGGGTATCACTATACTACTTACAGACCGAAATCTAAATACAACCTTCTTTGACCCTTCGGGGGGAGGAGACCCAATCTTATATCAACATCTATTCTGATTTTTTGGTCACCCTGAAGTATACATCTTAATCTTACCTGGGTTTGGCATGATCTCACATATTGTCACATACTACGCTGGTAAAAAAGAGCCGTTTGGATATATAGGGATAGTTTGGGCAATAATATCTATTGGGTTCCTCGGCTTTATTGTATGAGCCCATCACATATTTACTGTTGGAATAGACGTAGATACCCGAGCCTATTTTACATCCGCAACAATAATTATTGCTATCCCCACGGGAGTAAAAGTATTCAGCTGATTAGCCACCCTACATGGGGGAATAATTAAGTGAGACGCTGCCATACTATGGGCACTCGGCTTTATCTTCTTATTTACTATTGGGGGCCTTACAGGCATTGTATTAGCCAATTCATCCTTAGATATTGTACTACATGATACCTACTATGTAGTAGCACACTTCCACTATGTCCTCTCTATGGGGGCTGTATTCGCTATTATGGCAGGATTCACCCACTGATTCCCACTCTTCACCGGATATTCCTTACACCAAACTTGAGCAAAAATCCACTTTGGGGTAATATTTGCAGGCGTTAATATTACCTTTTTCCCTCAACATTTCCTAGGCTTAGCCGGAATACCACGACGTTACTCTGACTATCCTGATGCATACACCTTGTGAAACTCTATCTCATCAATCGGATCTTTAATCTCCCTAATAGCAGTAATTATAATAATATTTATTATTTGAGAAGCATTTTCTTCAAAACGAAAAGTAACAACAGTTGAACTTATAACTACCAATGTAGAGTGATTACATGGTTGTCCACCCTCATATCATACCTATACAGAACCTGCCCATGTACAAACCCAAGAAAGGAGGGAATTGAACCCCCTTAAATTAGTTTCAAGCCAACTACATAACCTTTATGTTTCCTTCTTACAAGACGTTAGTAAAACACATTACTTAACCTTGTCAAGGTTAAATTATAGGTTTAAACCCTTTACGACTTAATGGCACATCAATTTCAACTAGGATTTCAAGACGCAATATCACCTATCATAGAGGAACTTCACCACTTTCATGATCACACCCTAATAATTGTATTCTTAATTAGCACCTTAGTACTTTATATCATTACTTCAATATTAACAACTAAACTAACATACACTAATACTATAAATGCCCAAGAAGTAGAAATAGTTTGAACTATCTTACCAGCTATCGTCCTAATTACTATCGCACTACCATCCCTACGAGTTCTTTACCTAATAGACGAAATCAACAACCCATTTATAACTATTAAAGCCATAGGACATCAATGATACTGAACATATGAATATAGCGACTATAAAGATGTTGTATTTGACTCTTATATAATTCCAACCCAATACCTTCCAAACGGACATTTCCGACTACTAGAAGTTGACCATCGCCTGGTAGTACCAATAGAAGCCCCAATCCGAATATTAGTTTCAGCTGAAGATGTCTTACACTCATGAGCAATTCCATCATTAGGTGTAAAAGTAGACGCAGTCCCAGGACGATTAAATCAATTAACCTTTATCGTAGCACGCCCAGGAGTATTTTATGGACAATGTTCAGAAATCTGCGGGGCTAATCATAGCTTCATACCAATTGTAGTAGAATCTGTACCATTATTATACTTTGAATACTGATCTTCAGTAATTTTTATCTAGACACTATAGAAGCTAAATAGGATAGCGCTAGCCTTTTAAGCTAGAAAAAGAGAACTCTCCACCCTCCTTAGTGATATGCCACAACTAAACTTAAACCCATGATTCTTAATTCTTCTATTTACATGATTTACATACATTCTAATCCTACAACCAAAAATCTCATCTTATTTATCTATAAATACCCCAGTCAATAAAAACAATATAACTACTAACACTAACCCCTGAACATGACCATGAACTCAGCATTCTTTGATCAATTTATAAGTCCACAAATCCTAGGACTCCCCTTAATCATTCTAGCCCTACTTATACCATCAATCATCTTCCCCACCCTAAATAACCGATGATTAACCAACCGCTTATTGACTTTACAAACATGAATAATCAATTTATTTACAAAACAACTAATATTACCCATTAATAAAACAGGACATAAATGATCTATTGTACTAACAACACTAATAGTTATGCTCTTAATAATTAACTTATTAGGGTTACTACCATACACATTTACCCCTACCACCCAACTCTCTATAAACATAGCATTGGCCATTCCAATATGATTCGCCACAGTACTCATAGGACTTCGAAACCAATTAACAATATCTCTAGGCCACTTATTACCAGAAGGAACTCCAATCCCACTCATTCCAGCCCTCATTATCATCGAAACAATCAGCCTCTTTATCCGACCCTTAGCCCTGGGTGTACGCCTCACAGCTAATCTAACAGCTGGACACTTATTAATTCAACTCACTTCTACCGCAGTACTAACCCTACTGCCAATAATAATAACTTTGTCTATCCTAACCGGAACTATTCTCCTATTACTAACAATTCTAGAACTAGCAGTAGCTATAATTCAAGCTTATGTATTTGTCTTACTCCTGTGCCTCTACCTACAAGAAAACATGTAATGGCCCACCAAACACATGCCTATCACATAGTAGACCCAAGCCCATGACCACTAACAGGTGCAACAGCAGCGTTACTAATAACTTCTGGTCTTGCCATATGATTCCACTACAATTCGACATTACTAATATCCCTAGGCTTATTAATCATACTACTGACCATATTTCAATGATGACGAGATATTGTACGAGAAGGAACCTTCCAAGGACATCACACCCCCCCAGTACAAAAAAGCCTACGATACGGCATAATTCTATTTATTACATCAGAAGTATTCTTCTTCATTGGCTTTTTCTGAGCCTTTTACCACTCAAGTCTAGCCCCCACACCAAACCTAGGAGGATGTTGGCCCCCAACAGGAATCACCCCACTAAACCCGTTTGAAGTTCCCTTATTAAACACAGCCGTCCTATTAGCTTCAGGCGTAACAATCACTTGAACCCACCATAGCTTAATAGAAACTAACCGAAACCAAACTATTCAAGCCCTTAGTTTTACAATCCTATTAGGGTTATATTTCACAGCATTACAAACTATAGAATACTACGAAGCCCCTTTCACAATCGCTGATGGCGTATACGGTTCTACATTCTTCGTTGCAACAGGCTTCCATGGACTACATGTAATCATCGGATCAACATTTTTAATTGTTTGCCTACTACGACAAATTAACTATCATTTCACTTCAACCCACCATTTTGGATTCGAAGCAGCCGCTTGATATTGACATTTCGTAGACGTCGTGTGACTTTTCTTATATGTATCAATTTACTGATGAGGCTCGTACTTTTCTAGTATAACAGTACAAATGACTTCCAATTATTAAGTTCTAGTTTAACCCTAGAGAAAAGTAATGAACCTAATAATTTTAACCACAATAATTTATCTAACCCTACCTATAACCTTAACAACACTAAACTACTACCTTACATCAGCAAAACCAGATAACGAAAAATTATCCCCATATGAATGTGGCTTCGACCCACTAAAAACAACTCGCCCACCATTTTCAATCCGATTCTTCCTAGTAGCAATTCTATTCCTCCTGTTTGATCTAGAAGTCGCATTATTACTTCCCTTGCCATGAGCCATTCAGCTCCCATATCCAACCTATACCTTTACCTGAGCTTTTATTATTATATTACTATTAACCCTGGGCCTCCTTTATGAATGAATTCAAGGGGGTTTAGAATGAGCAGAATAGATAGCTAGTCTAACACAAGACAACTAATTTCGACTTAGTTAATCGTGACTAAGCATCACGGCTATTAAATGATCACACCCGTACATTTTACCCCCCTCTGTACCTTCATTATCAGTACCTTAGGGTTTTTATTACACCAAACCCACCTAATCCCCACCCTGCTATGTCTCGAAGGAATAATACTATCCCTCTTTATAACCCTATCAATATGGTCTATTCAACTAGAAATTTCATCATCCATACTTATCCCAATACTCATATTAACCTTCTCAGCCTGCGAAGCTGGTATAGGCTTATCACTACTAGTAGCATCCTCACGAACCCACGGCTCAGCCCACCTACAAAACCTAAACCTGCTACAATGCTAAAAATAATTCTTCCAATAATTTTATTACTACCAACAATCACACTATGTAAATCAAAACAACTTTGACCAACTGCATTAACCCATAGCTTCTGAATTGCCCTCCTAAGTTTACAGTGATTCAAGCCCTCCTCAGAATTAACAGCCTTCTTCAACTGTTACTTAGGAGTAGACCAAATCTCAGCTCCCTTCCTTATCCTATCCTGCTGACTGACTCCAATAATAATTTTAGCTGGCCAAAACAATCTAACCATAGAACCAACTTCACGAAAACGAACCTTCATTCTTATCACTATTTCACTACAAGTATTACTAATATTAGCTTTTTCAACTACAGAACTAATTATATTCTTTATTGCATTCGAATCTACACTACTGCCAACACTAGTAATCATCACACGTTGAGGTAGTCAAATAGAACGACTAACTGCCGGAACCTATTTCCTATTCTATACTCTCATTGGATCTCTACCACTATTAGTAGCTCTCTTGACTACACAAACTTACACCGGCACTCTATCCATCTATATACTACAACTGTCCCCTAGCCCCCACACAATATATCCATGAACCCAAACAATATGATGACTCGCATTATTTACTGCCTTCATAATTAAAATACCCTTATACGGATTACACTTATGACTCCCTAAAGCACATGTAGAGGCCCCAATCGCAGGATCAATAATCCTAGCAGCAGTGTTACTCAAACTAGGAGGATATGGTATCATTCGTATAATAATAACATTAACTCCACCCCTAAAAATGCCCTCCTACCCATTCATAATGCTAGCATTATGGGGAATAATTATAACTGGCCTTATCTGTTTACGCCAAACAGACCTAAAATCATTAATCGCCTATTCATCTGTAAGTCACATAGGCCTAATCATCGCCGCAATGCTAACACTAACTGAATGAGCATGTACCGGTGCAATCACACTTATAATTGCCCATGGTCTGACATCATCAATACTTTTCTGTCTAGCGAACACAAACTACGAACGAACTAACAGTCGAACACTACTCTTAGCTCGAAATATACAACTATTATTACCCTTAATAGGCTTATGATGACTCTTAGCCAGCCTAACCAATATAGCTCTCCCGCCAACTATTAACCTAATAGGAGAATTAACTATTATTGTATCACTATTTAATTGATCAATTATTACAATCCTAATAACAGGATTAGCAACCTTATTAACTGCCACTTATACCCTATATATACTAATCACAACACAATGAGGAGAAACCCCCTCATACATAAAAACCATCCCTCCCACCCACACCCGAGAACATCTCCTCATAATATTCCACATCCTACCAATTACATTACTAATAGTAAAACCAGAATTAATCCAAGGCATCTAATCATCTTCACCGTTAATATAGTTTCAAGACAAACATTAGATTGTGGCTCTAAAAATAGGAGTTAAATTCTCCTTATAAACCGAGAGAGGTTTAATACAATAAGAACTGCTAATTCCTATATCTGAGGTTAATTCCTCAGCTCCCTCACTTTTAATGGATAGAAGTAATCCACTGGTTTTAGGGGCCACTAATCCTTGGTGCAACTCCAAGTAAAAGTAATGACTTCACTAATAATAAACTCTACCCTCCTCCTAACTTTACTCATACTAACATTACCCTTAATAATGCCCACATACGCAATTAAAGAATGACTAGTTACAAAAACAAAAACAACTGTAAAAATAACATTCTTCACTGCTTTAATTCCATTAGCCATTTTTATCCACATCGATATTGAATCAATCATTACTAACCTCCACTGATCAAACATGTTCACCTTTAATATTAACATAAGCTTCAAATTTGATCAATACTCTATTACATTCATGCCAATTGCCCTATACGTCACATGATCTATCTTAGAATTTGCCCACTGATACATATCTACAGACCCCTATATCACAAAATTCTTCAAATATCTACTAATCTTCCTAGTAGCCATAATAACCCTAGTAACAGCTAATAACATACTCCAACTTTTCATTGGGTGGGAGGGCGTAGGAATCATATCTTTCCTACTAATCGGGTGATGACGAGGACGAGTAGAAGCAAACTCATCAGCCCTACAAGCTATCCTCTATAATCGTACAGGAGACATTGGACTAACCCTTAGCATATCCTGATTGGCAATAAATATAAACACATGAGACCTTCAACAAACCTTTATTAACACCAACCCAATTCCATTACTTCCACTCCTTGGCCTAATCTTAGCCGCAACAGGAAAATCAGCCCAATTTGGCCTTCACCCTTGATTACCAGCAGCTATAGAAGGCCCAACTCCAGTCTCAGCACTACTACACTCCAGTACAATAGTCGTTGCCGGCATCTTCCTACTCATTCGAACCCATCCCATTCTGACCACTAATAACCTAGCCCTCTCAATCTGCCTATGTTTAGGAGCCACCATTCTCTACCACCCTATTCACAGCATTCTGCGCCCTTACCCAAAATGACATCAAAAAAATTATTGCCCATCAAGTCAACTCGGCCTTATAATGGTAACTATCGGATTAAACCAACCACAACTAGCCTTCCTACATATCTCCATGCACGCCTTCTTTAAGGCCATGTTATTTCTATGCTCGGGCTCTATTATCCACAACCTCAACAACGAACAAGATATCCGAAAAATAGGAGGCCTACACAAATCTCTACCAATCACCTCCTCATGTCTAACCATTGGTAACATAGCACTCACAGGTATACCATTCATAACTGGATTTTATTCTAAAGACATCATCATTGAAACTATAAACACATCATACATAAACGCCTGAGCCCTACTCCTAACACTAATCGCAACTTCATTCACTACTATCTACAGCTTACGAATTACAATATTCGTACAAACAGGACAACCACGATACCCCTCTACAATACTATTAAATGAAAATAACCCAACAATCATTAATCCAATTACTCGTCTTGCCGTAGGCAGCATTATTACTGGTCTAATCATCTCACTAAACACCATACCACTAAAAACCCTACCAATAACAATGCCAACATATATTAAAATTGCAGCACTAACAATAACAACCTTAGGCCTACTAATAGCCTTAGAATTAATCTCAATAGTCAACAAAATATCTATAAAACCATCTAACATACATAATTTTTCCAATTCATTAGCTTACTTTAATACTTTAATTCACCGCTCACTCCCAGCAACCAACCTAAAATTCAGCCAAAACACTGCAACCCACTTAATCGACCTATCCTGATATGAAAACATTGGCCCAAAAAGTTTAGCCAAATTACAAATTACCCCAATCACATTAATCTCATCACAAAAAGGCCTCATCAAAATCTACACAACTTCATTTATCCTATCAATTATACTACTAACCACCATAACCTAATCGCACGAAGAACCCCACGAGACAATCCACCAACCAACTCCAATACAACAAACAACGTCAATAATAACCCTCAACCAGCAATCAAAAGCAACTCACTCCCAAAATAATAAAACCATGAAACCCCACTAAAATCCAAACGAACAACACATAACCCCTCAGCATTCATAATATCAATACCAATCCCTTCAATACTTCACAAATGACAGCCCATTTCTACAAAAACTATAATAATGAAAAAATAACAGAACCCATAAATCCCCCCCTCCAAATTCACCCAACCAGGAAAAGGCTCCGCCATCAACGCAGACGAATACGCAAAAATAACCAATATGCCACCCAAATAAATTAAAAATAATACTAAAGAAAGAAAAGACCCCCCTATAGCAACCAATACCCCACACCCAAAAAGCGCACCAAAAATCAAACTAACCACCCCATGATGAGGAGATGGATTACAAGAAACACCAACCATTCAAAAAACAAAACAAAACCCAAATAAAAACATAAAATACATCATACTAATTCCTGCCTGGACTTTAACCAAGACCTATGATTTGAAAAACCACCGTTGTATTCAACTACAAAAACACTAATGACTATAAACTTACGAAAAACCCACCCAATAGTAAAAATTATTAACAATTCATTTATTGACCTCCCAAGCCCTTCTAACATCTCTGCTTGATGAAACTTCGGCTCATTACTAGGTACCTGTCTAATCTTACAAATCACTACTGGAATTTTCCTAGCGATACACTACTCACCAGATATCTCACTAACATTCTCATCAGTAGCCCATATCTCCCGAGACGTACAATATGGATGACTTATCCGCAACACACATGCCAATGGGGCCTCCATCTTTTTCATATGCATTTACCTTCATATCGGTCGAGGACTTTACTACGGCTCATACTTATATAAAGAAACCTGAAACACAGGAATCATCCTACTATTTATAACTATAGCTACCGCATTCGTGGGTTACGTCTTACCATGAGGTCAAATATCATTCTGAGGCGCCACCGTCATCACTAACCTACTCTCAGCCGCCCCCTACATCGGCAATACTTTAGTACAGTGAATTTGAGGGGGGTTCTCAGTAGACAACGCCACCCTTACTCGATTCTTCACCTTTCACTTCCTACTACCCTTTGCTATCGTCGGTCTAGCAACCGTACACTTACTCTTTCTCCACGAAACCGGATCAAACAATCCAACAGGATTAAATTCAAATACTGACAAAATTCCATTCCATCCATATTTTTCATACAAAGACCTATTAGGCCTCACCCTAACACTCACTCTCCTACTAACCCTAACACTATTCTTCCCAAATCTTCTAAGTGACCCAGATAACTTCACACCAGCTAACCCTCTATCTACCCCCCCACACATCAAGCCAGAATGATACTTCCTATTCGCCTACGCAATCCTCCGATCTATCCCAAACAAACTTGGAGGAGTACTCGCCCTTTTATTCTCTATCCTCATACTATTCATTATACCAGCCCTACACACATCAAAACAACGCACAGCCTCATTCCGACCACTGACCCAGACTCTATTTTGATGTCTAACAGCTAACCTGCTTGTACTCACATGAATCGGAGGACAACCAGTCGAAAACCCATTCATTATAATCGGCCAAGTAGCCTCCATCTTATACTTCACAATCCCTCTAGTATTTATACCCCTTATAGGGTTAATTGAAAACAAAATACTAAACCAAAAATACTCTAGTAGCTTAACCCACAAAGCATTGGTTTTGTAAACCAAAGACTGAAGACTACAATCTTCCTAAAGTAATCAAAAGAGAAGGATCTAAACCTTCATCCCCGGCCCCCAAAACCGGAATCTTTACTTAAACTACCTTTTGGCGCATGCGCCAAATGGTTGCCCATTTTACTCTCCCGCGCCCAACAGAGATATGTACACTATATCCCCCTATGTATATCGTGCATTCATTTTTTTTCCCCTAGCATATCACTTTAAAGCATGAATATTATTTAGGTAATATTAAATTAATGATTAGTAATATTACTGCTTGATTTCATAGGAAATATAATATATTGGATTGTACTTAATATTTAGGTAAGGACATAAGCTTAAATAATTGTTTTATACCATGGATTTGGTCCAGTATTTGGTTATTTCTTAATCTACCTAATCACGAGAAATAAGCAACCCTTGTTAGTAAGATACAACATTACCAGTTTCAGGTCCATTTAAATGATGACGTACATAACTGATCTATTCTGGCCTCTGGTTACACTTTCAAGCACATAACACTATTGCGCCCTCATTCGTTCCCCTTTAAAAGACCTTTGGTTGCACCAGAATGTGTTCTATACATTGAATTTATAACCTGGCATATTGTGTTCTTAAATGCATATAGTAGCTCTTTTTTCTCTTTCTGTTCTCAGGCCCGCATAACTGATACCTGCCAACTCAGTGAAACTGGACTTACGTTCAAATTGATTGGTCTTGCAAGATATTGATATGGTATTATTAGATTAATGCTTGTAGGACATATATTTTTATAAAAACTCACGACAGTAATTTCAGACTATTTGTTATAAACGGTATATTTTATTTTTAGCTAAACCCCCCTACCCCCCAACAAAACTAACACCTAACCCGAATAGCCATTTACTTCTCGTCAAACCCCTAAATCCGAGAACAACTAAACTGATACAATGCTAGCTACAGATACTATTACAAACAAAGGTATCTACCAAACAATTCTTAATAAACTAAACCACACCTGTATTTATCCCACCAATATTTTCTTATCTTAATCCTTATATCCTTATATCCTTATATCCTTATATCCTTATATCCTTATATCCTTATATCCTTATATCCTTATATCCTTATATCCTTATATCCTTATATCCTTATATCCTTATATCCTTATATCCTTATATCCTTATATCCTTATATCCTTATATCCTTATATCCTTATATCCTTATATCCTTATATCCTTATATCCTTATATCATTATATCATTATATCATTATATCATTATATCATTATATCATTATATCATTATATCATTATATCATTATATCATTATATCATTATATCATTATATCATTATATCATTATATCATTATATCATTATATCATTATATCATTATATCATTATATCATTATATCATTATATCATTATATCATTATATCATTATATCATTATATCATTATATCATTATATCATTATATCATTATATCATTATATCATTATATCATTATATCATTATATCATTATATCATTATATCATTTATTATATTATATTATATATATTATATATATTATATATATTATATATAAT